TTTAGTTGGAACTTTAGGGGGTTCTCTAAAAAAGATAGCGAAAAAGATTATTCCTAAAGTCGAGACTAAGAGGAATGTATAAACCAATGCTTCCATAGATTTCATCGTGGTTTACAATTATAGCTTTCATACCTGTTTATTTTGGATCATCTCCCATATAAAGACAAAGAAGGAACAAGAGTTAAAAAATGCAATTATTCAAATCAAGATTAATCCAGTTCCCTATGTAAAATACAAATTACACCAAAAAATATAGTAAAAAAGGAACAACACAAAAAGAAAGAATGTTCTATCAGACTATTTGTCTTCTTGTAGTTGGATCTCCCAGTTTTTGGAATGCTCCAAATTCGACTTGAGCATCCAAATCAGGATCGATACCAGCAAAAACATCTCTGAACAAAGTTCTAGCACCATGCCAAATGTGCCCGAAAAAGAAGAGAAGAGCAAACGAAGCATGTCCAAAAGTAAACCAACCCCTCGGGCTGCTACGAAAAACACCATCCGATTTCAAAGTAGCACGATCTAATTCAAAAATTTCACCCAATTGAGCACGTCTAGCATATTTTTTCACAGTAGCAGGATCACTATAACTGACTTCGTTGAGTTCGCCACCATAGAACTCAACAGTTACACCTACTTGTTCGACACTATACTTCGATTCTGCCCTTCGAAAAGGAACATCGGCTCTAACAATTCCGTCTCCGTCTACCAAAACAACCGGAAATGTCTCAAAAAAAGTAGGCATACGTCGTACAAAAAGTTCACGCCCCTCTTTATCTCTAAAGATAGGATGTCCTAACCAACCGACGGCTATTCCATCTCCATTATCCATTGAGCCCGCTCTAAATAATCCCCCTTTTGCCGGATTATTGCCGATGTAATCATAAAAAGCTAATTTTTCGGGAATTTTAGACCAAGCTTCTGATAAACTTTGATTTTCGGCTAGCCCAGCACCAACTCGTCGATATATTTCTTGCTGGAAGTATCCCTGATCCCATTGATAACGAGTTGGACCAAATAATTCAATCGGGGTTGTTGCGGAACCATACCACATTGTTCCAGCAACAACAAAAGCCGCAAAAAATACAGCAGCGATACTACTGGAAAGGACGGTTTCAATATTTCCCATACGCAATCCCTTGTATAGACGTTGGGGTGGACGCACACTAAGATGGAAAAGGCCCGCTAATATACCCAATGTCCCTGCTGCAATATGATGAGAGGCTATTCCACCGGGAACAAAAGGATCAAAACCTTCTACACCCCATGCAGGATTTACGGATTGCACCCTTCCGGTTAGGCCATAAGGATCGGACACCCATATTCCAGGACCATACAATCCGGTTACATGAAATGCGCCAAAACCAAAGCAAGCCACCCCTGCAAGAAATAAATGAATTCCAAATATTTTTGGCAAATCCAAAGAGGGTTTTCCTGTACGTTCATCACAAAAGATTTCTAGATCCCAATAGACCCAGTGCCAGATAGCCGCCAAAAAGCACAAGCCCGAAAACACAATATGCGCTCCGGCCACACCTTCATAACTCCAAATACCCGGATTCGTCGTAGTCCCCCCTGTGATACTCCAACCGCCCCACGAATTAGTTATTCCTAAACGAGTCATGAAGGGTATAACGAACATACCCTGTCTCCACATTGGGTCAAGAACAGGGTCGGAGGGATCAAAAACTGCTAATTCATATAGAGCCATCGAACCGGCCCAACCAGCAACCAGAGCTGTATGCATTATATGGACCGAAAGTAAACGGCCGGGATCATTTAATACAACGGTATGAACACGATACCAAGGCAAACCCATGAGAATACCCCTTTTATCATCAAAAAATAGACATGACTTTATTGCACTGGAAAAAAATATACTATGGAACCCCACTTGCAGTAGATTCTATCGGGTAAGGGATTACATTTTTTTTTCTAGGTTTTTAGGAAAGATGGAACAATTATATTCATAGGAACAAAAAAAAGCGGATCGATTTTATTCTATACCCGATAAATAACAATACGCAATGGTGGTGTTGGTGGTGGGGGAGATCCTATTTTTTATGCGTGTTTCTATCCGTGAATGCAGACATAGTTTTTATCATTCAAAGAACCTATTCGTAAGAACTATCTTTTATTTATTTTTTTCATTAGGTATTCCCCCCCACCCCCTTTTTTTATTTATCATTTATAAATACAAGATGATAAATACAAATCATTTTTAACACAATAAACCAATTTTTACGTTTCCACATCAAAGTGACATATATTAATTCATTTTTGTTCTTGATTTAATGCCTATTGGTGTTCCAAAAGTTCCCTTTCGAAGTCCTGGAGAGGAAGATGCATCTTGGGTTGACATATAGTGCGACTTGTCAGATATATTGGGTTATATGGGATTTCCCCGTTTTCTCCCCCGATCGAGGTATCCTCTCTTTCACCCCGAAAAATATTGATTGAATCATCAAAAATCTGGAGCGTGAAGTGTAATGAAGTGCAATTAGATCGATTTTTGAAGGGATATCCAGATTACTATTATAAATTTTGAAGTTTTTATGGTTGGCTTGGCTGGACCAATAGAATAAAGTATCCAGGCTCTGTTTAGAAAAAAAAACGGTAATATATCTACGATTACTACTTCTAGCATGTCATATATGTGCCAGAAAACATAAAATAATAAATTCAGAAAAAGGGAAGTCGTAGCAAAAAGATATGGTATTGGAGTATTTGTCCTATATGTGCAAATCAAAATCGGGCAGATCTTTACTCAGAGTAGAATAGAAACCTAAAAGAAAAGAATTGAAGAAGCCCATTCAGAAACAAGAAAATTACATTGCGATTTTGATTCGATCTCGATGAAAACAATACATCAATGAGTAGTTAGTTCAATAAGTTTAATACATTCGATATATTTCTTCTATTATATATGTAAAAAAAATTTGATATTAATAAGGGTATATGGATAAAGGAAGGGATCAAAAGTTGTCTTTCTTGAAATAATGTAAAAATGTAAGAAAAAGACCTTTCCCTTCGTTAGAAGTTCATTAGGAAAATGAAAAGTGAAGAGGGTTGAAATCTACACATTGATTTATTTTTGCGATCTTTTGTGAACCGTATGCATCAAAAGATGCATGTACGGCTCTTAAGGGATAAAATCTTATCCTAATCAACCGACTTTATCGAGAAAGACTCCTTTTTTTAGGCCAAGAGGTTGATAGTGAAATATCGAATCAACTTATTGGCCTTATGGTATATCTCAGTATGGAGGACGATAACAAAGATTTGTATCTGTTTATAAATTCTCCGGGCGGATGGGTAATACCCGGAATAGCTATTTATGATACTATGCAATTTGTACAACCCGATGTACAGACAGTATGCATGGGATTAGCCGCTTCAATGGGATCTTTTCTTTTGGCAGGAGGAGAAATTACCAAACGTTTAGCATTCCCTCACGCTTGGCGCCAATGAGTCTTTTATTTGAGAAAAAAAAAGAAGACTATGCCTTCGCCAATATTAAGTAATAATAGCATGGCACTTCAAGTTCGATATGAGTTTTTTTTTCAAAATTTCCAAAACCATTCGATTATGTATCGAAAGAGTAGTATGAAAAAAGACTATTTACCATTTTATATGATCTATCAGGATTCAGTGTCACAAACTTTTTTGTTTTCGGTTTTTACATCGGAAAGGTTTTAACAAAATTTATGTTTTTAACAATATATATGCTATGAAAGAATATATATATATTAACTGTTTGAAAAAAAAAAAGACACTTTGGGATTGCTGAAGAACAGACGAAATAATAAAGCAACGGAACCATCATAGTATTTTAGAAATACTACAAAAAAGGAAGGATGGTTATTGGATCATTTACTGATACTGATCTGGGTCTGATAGACCCAGTCCAGTATTTTTTCTATTTCTTCGATGGAAGGTAGAAATCAATTCCATAGTAGAGCCGTATGCAATACGCAAGCCTGTACGGTTGTTCAATTCTGTCTTTTTTTCCTATCTCTCGCACGATAAGGCGAGAGATAGGAAACCATTATTATTTTATATCATCAGGGTAATGATCCATCAACCCGCTAGTTCTTTTTATGAGGCACAAACGGGAGAATTTATCCTGGAAGCAGAAGAACTACTGAAGCTTCGCGAAACTATCACAAGGGTTTATGTACAAAGAACAGGCAAACCTTTATGGCTTGTATCCGAAGACATGGAAAGGGATGTTTTTATGTCAGCAGCAGAAGCCCAAGCCCACGGAATTGTTGATCTTGTAGCGGTTGAATAAAAAATTAGCAGCAAGGATTCCGCGCAAATACACGATTTGATATTTTTTTTTTCTTATTAATTTAGTCTTCTTATCTGATTTATTATCATATTTCTATTAATAGATTAATTAATAGAAATATGATAAGAAATATTAATGAATCTATTAATAGAATAGAACTGATTCATAATCATCGGGTTATGATTGATCTAAACCAACTCATTATGTATACGACTCACCATGCCAACTATGAAACAACTTATTAGAAACACAAGACAGCCAATCCGAAATGTCACGAAATCCCCCGCTCTTCGGGGATGTCCTCAGCGCCGAGGAACCTGTACTAGGGTGTATGTGCGACTCGTTCAGATCATAGACTAAAAAAAAAAAAGGGGGGGGAAAAAATTCCAGTATCGGGGGATCGGTTAAGATAGTGAATGGAAGAGCTCCATTCACTATCTTAACTAATCTTAACTAATATATATAATATAAAATATAAAAATGAATAATAAATAAAAAATATATAGAGAGATATATTCTTCTATTGTGTATCAAATTTATGGTTTCGATTGGTGCAAACCCAATCACCTCAATTTGCAATTTAAGATGAGAAAGATTTCACCATTGGTAGTAAATGCTTATCCATTAAGCGGGGGAAATCCTATAGTTCAATTAAAAGGCGGAATAATTATGCCCTTATTTTTGCAAGAACGGACTAAGAGGGTCAGCTACCCAGCTAATCTTCATACTTAAATACCGTTACTGTATAGCTAGATTTCGTTGTGAAAGACCTATTACTTGATATTTCATGGGTAGAGCCAAAGAGTGTGAACTGTACAAGTTAACAAAAATATTTATTAAACCGAGGAAGGGGCTCCGGTGTATAGAGAGGATCTCACCGTTTTAAAAGTAATCATAGAAACGATGGAACCCACCATTTCTTTTTCTATTTTATTTACTTTACTATGTTTTTTCTCAATACACTCTCTTATTTCGAAGTTAAATGCTTCAAAATCAAAAGAAAAAAATCGTGGTTGGGAAGGTTATAGTAGCAAAAGCCATTCAAATTATTACTTTATACATTGGAAGAATCCATTTTTGTTATTAATAGACTAGGAAAGGAAAAAGAATAACTGAAAGAAAAAAAAATGAATCTAATAGTTATTCATCAAAGTCTCATTTCATTTACTCAATGACCAGAATTAAACGAGGATATATAGCGCGGAAACGTAGAACAAGAATTCGTTTATTTACATCAAGCTTTCGTGGGGCTCATTCCAGACTTACTCGAACTATTACTCAACAGAAAATAAAAGCTTTGGTTTCGGCTCATCGGGATAGAGATAGGAAAAAAAGAGATTTTCGCGGTTTGTGGATCAATCGAATAAATGCAGTAATTGGTAAGAATAAAAAAAAAATGTACAATAGTTATCGTAATTTATTGTATAATCTGTACAAGAGGCAATTGCTTCTTAATCGTAAAATAGTTGCACAAATAGCTATATTAAAGGGTAATTGCCTTTTTATGATTGCCAACGAGATCATAAAATAAAAATTCCCCGGAGAATGAACTCCGGGAAGGTAGTAGAGTAGGGATTTGTATGAAAAAATATGATTCATATGATAAAGTCATCAAAATGAACAACCACGTTCAATATAAAAAGATTTATTCTTCTTTTCTTCACCGATTTTCTTTTTTCTTATAACACAACAACCTAAATTTGATTGGCGTTGTTTTCCAACAAAACATCAATTCAAATTGGATTTGAGTTTCAATTCAAATTTGAATTCAATTGAAGAATAACTCTAGTTTTTTTTTGTTTTAAGACCGGTAGGAGTAGTTCTAGCGGTCGACTCGCCTTTTTCCATTTTTTTTTCATTATTAAGAAAAGGTAACGAAGATAAAATACGAGCTTGTTTTATCGCAATCGTAATTAATCGTTGTTGTTTTAAGGTCAATCTATTCACCCGTCTAGATAATATTTTTCCTTGTTCACTAATAAATCGACTAATTAAACTCATGTTTTTATAATCAATTCGATCCCCCGATTGGATCGGGGGCAAACGCCTACGAAAAGATCGCTTGGGTTTAAGAAAAAGTCGCTTAGATTTATCCATGGTTTGTTTATTCCTATCCCGAGAATCCTATTTCTTACCAAAAAAAAGGATTTTTGTTTTATTTTATTGCTTTTCTTATTTTTTTTTGTTATATAATATAAAAAAATAGATGTTATATTATGTTATATATATATTCTCTAATTTATATATTTATAATATATAAATTAGAGAATATATATGAGAAATAGATCATTTTTCATATTCCTTTTGGACGGGTGACACGCAAGCGATCTGTTTTTCTATTTCTTTATCTCGGCATGAATCGTATGTTTGCAACAACAAGGACAGAATTTTCTTAGTTCTAATCGACTAGGCGTATTGTGTCGATTCTTTTGAGTAATATATCTGGAAATACCCGTTGATTCCTTATTAACACTCTTTTGAGCACAACAGGTACATTCCAAAATAACCCTCACTCGGATATCTTTACCCTTGGCCATGAACCTCCTTTTTTTTTTATTTACTTAACTCTTCTATTTTTTAGGATTCGAAGCGAAGAAGAAGAAAGGAATGAAAAAAGTAAAAGTTGATAATTCTAAATCAAATTATGAAGGATTTCGTTTCAATTAATATAGGACAGGAAAATTAAAGTAATACAATGATTTCCAATTTTCGAATCGCAGTACAGTATTTCAGTTTTCATTTAAGTATCTTGTATGATATTGGTGCCCCCACCCTAGCCATTCCATTTCCATTTCTGGTCTCACTCTATTAAGAATGGAAATGGAATTGAATTATTCATTCAATTCCATTGAAGCCTGTACAAGATTCCGAGTTTCACCGAGTCCAAATCCCCTTTATTCTTTTCTAACTTTTTATATTCGAATTCTAAAAAAAAAAAAGAATAATAAAGAAGGAGGGGGATTAATCCCAGATATTTGATTGTATCTTTTATCTTCTTCACCCCTTCTTGCGCCCTAGACTAGAATGAAAAAAAAGGGAATATCAATGCATCCGGAAAAAAACGATTGATCTCTATCAAGAGACCCGCTAAAGCCCCGAACCATAGAGTACTTACCACTGGTGCCACGGAGAGATATGTTTTTAGATCTCGCATTTTTTTTAATCCTCCTTTTTTATTTATTTTAATTTGTAATACATAATTGAATATGATCAGATGATTATTTCGTTAATAACCACTTGGATTTTCGGCCTAATTCCAAATTCAAATTGAAATGTACAACGATTCATTCGATAGCTTTTTTTTTTAGAAAAAAAAAAGTCTATTTCTGCCCGAACATCTCATCACATCAAAATAAAAAAAAAAAAATAGATTTCCATTTTAGGAGAATCTCTATTTATTATTATTTTTTCAATTAAAAAGTCTTTAATTATTATAATTTCTATTTTTAATTCGAATTTAGATTATTATAAGAATCTTTTTTATTCTTTATACTATTATTATAGAATTAAGAATTCTATTACTATATATTATATATATATATAGATATTATATAGATATATATAATATGAAATATATATATCTAGATAATATAAAATATTCTAGAATAGAATTTTCTTTTTATTATTCTACTATATATATATTCTATTTTTATTCAATATAATATTTATTCAATAGACTTTTTTTTTCTTATTCTATATTATATATTATAGGATATGAAGGATATGAGAAATAAAAAATATTTGAATTCTCTATAATATAATAAGAAAAAAGAAAAAAATGACAGGATAGTAGATAGATCTATCAACGGAGAAAATAAGAATGTGGAAAACAAAGATTCTTTCCAATGACACTGGAAAAACCAATTGAAAAGGGATGTAGCGCAGCTTGGTAGCGCGTTTGTTTTGGGTACAAAATGTCACGGGTTCAAATCCTGTCATCCCTATCCCTAACTAGTACTTATCGTATGAGCAGTAACAGGGGAGCAATTGAGACCGATTCAAATTGAAGATACATACAATATATATATTGCTATAGTATATGCATGCAAGATGTATTGGGTCACAGAAAATTTTTTTTTTTATTTAAAACGCTCTTAGTTCAGTTCGGTAGAACGCGGGTCTCCAAAACCCGATGTCGTAGGTTCAAATCCTACAGAGCGTGATTCCTTTTTTGTTAGATCGAGAATGACAATGGAAATAATTGAATAGCAGTCTAAAATCTGAATTTGACCTCCTGTGGATTAGGGTTAAAACAAAGGAATAGGAGGTCAATAAACAAAAGAGATGTTAATTAATTAATCAAAGGTTCAACTGATCACCACGCCGGTATTGTAAATATGCAGTTACGAATAATCCAGCCAAAGTAATAGGAATTAGTCCTAACACAATTCCAAATAGAAAAACTTCAATCATTCTTTTTTGTTTGAAAGGGAAAGGAGGAGGTAATATATATATATCCTTAAATATTAATCCGTATTGACCATGACTCTCAATGAATTGGAAATTGACATGGTAAGGAACTATGGAATATCTAGAGTATCAAAAGATTTCCAATTCAATTGAAATTTTCAAATCAAATAAGTCGTATCTTACTCAGACCGATAAAAAGAACTGAGGTTATAGTTAAAGCCGCTAGTAGAAAACCGAAATAACTAGTTACAGTGGGCATAAAGAAGCTAAATGAAATAAGTTCTTTTTTTACATATGTTTACAAAGCACTTCCCTAAGTTTCTATTTTTGAGAGAAAAAAGAAATCGAATAGGAGAATAAGCAAAAATACCACTTGATAAATACAATTGAAAATTTTTGATTTATCAATCAATCATTACAGACGAACAAAAATATAGTGACATAGGTAAGAAATAAATTCATCACCTGTGACATCTACCCATCCGGTAATTCACAAAATAAACAGATTTTTGAGCAACTCGTGGATTGAGTAAACTAATCTAATAAAGATTTTTATTTTTATTATTTATATTCTATTTATTTTTTTTATAGAATATTTCTATTTCTTGTTTATATTCTAAACTATTTATATTCGAAATATGAAATATTTTAAATAATTAGAAATAGAAAATTCAAATAATAATCAAATAATAATCAAATAATAATAATAAAATAATGAAAATAATAATGAATATTAACAAAAAACAAAAAACCATCTTCGACAACCACAAAAAAGTCTATTTCTAGATTTGACATCTAATTGAATTGTAGAAATATAATAGGAGAATCTCTCTCCTGAATTAAAAAAAAAAAATCCGTTGGATTCACCTTTTAATTGATCTTCAGTTTCTAGTCCGAAGCTAGTAATGTGGAGAACAACCCCCATCTTATACTATAAACAAACAGCTCTTATACTCTTAAACTTTGAGTAATTCTCTATTGAGTACATCGACCAACAAGGAAATTCGAAAAAATCTAGTACTTGCTCTCGCCACGGATTGTGAAATTTCGTTGCTGTGTCAGAAGAAGGATAGCTATACTGATTCGGTATACTCGAAAGACACCCTGGGTACAATATTGACGATCTAACAAGGATGGAATCTCAGTAAATTTCTACTTACTGATCTCATCTTTTATGGAATCGATCCCCCTTTGACTGTACAAGAATATGTGGAGCTCGACATGTCTGGAAGCACCGGAGAACGTTCTTTTGCTGATATTATTACCAGTATTCGATACTGGATTATTCATAGCATT